ATAGTCGACGCCGATTCAGCGTTTTGAACGTCTCTAATTCAAAACCGAACATGAAACTTTGGTTTCATTCGGCTCCTTTATGGATGTGAATAAAATTAGACAAAAATTCTACCCATAACATCTATGTCAGTTTTTTGTCTTAATACGGGCAAAACAAACTACTTTCTAGATGATCCCTCTAGAAGAGAGTGATTCTAACAATCTTTCTAGTTACTTCGTTCTTTATTTTTATTTGAAAAGATCCTGAGGAAAGGTTTTTTGTTTCTACCGAGCTAACAATAGGTTGATGTCTCTAGTAAACCAAAGTCACCATTTAATAGCTATTTTGATTCCATTTCTTCTCTACAAATAAAAAATGGAAGATTTAGTTACGATTAGAAACCTTCTTTTTATCTTCATCCATGGACCTTTATACTCATTAAATTCGAAATATTAGTTCAATTCAAAATTATGTTTCGTAATTTCATAATCAAATTTCTCAACTTTATAAGTGACTATTGGATAAAAATCACGATAATTTTTATTTTTTTCTCGAATATGTGATTGAGAGAGAAAGGATTTAATCCTTTCTATTTTAGGAAATAAAGTTTTTAATCGGAATAGGAATCAAGCTGAAAGCAAGGATCCTTTAACTATTAAAGGGTTAGAAAAACGAATCACACTTTTACCACTAAACTATACCCGCTACAGTGTGATTATTGGATACAACCGGACCTTTTGTCGAATAAGGAAATTGGGCAGAATAATAGTAAATTAATAAAGTTAGTATCTTCTCAAAAGAATCAAAATTCTAGTTTTGATCTTTTTTGTTTTCATATATCGAACTAGAATTTCTTCACTTTTTATTCTTGCTTGAAGATTTTGTATTCCGCTTTCTAATTTTCTGATTTTAAAGAATACTAAGCTGTTTTCCAATCAGATAAACTATTCTTATTTATCTAGAATCTATTTAATTTAAAATGAAAGTTGGTTTTCTTTTAACAAAGAAGGCCCGGTTAGGGGCTGAACAGGCCGGGCCCGTGGTAATAAAAAAAAGACGGGTCCTTTGAACAAGATCAAAAGAGGGGAGAATTCTTTTTTTTTTTTTTTTTATTGTTTTGTTGACACTTTACAGCCCCTTTTTTATTTAACTTTTATTTAACGAAATAAAATTGCTGTTAATGTTAAAAAGTGTACATATCTATATAATATCTATATAATAAATATTCCTTACTTTTTGTATAAACTTTTTGTATAATTTAACAGCGTCTTCCATTGGGAGAGATGGCTGAGTGGACTAAAGCGACGGATTGCTAATCTGTTGTACGAGTTATTCGTACCGAGGGTTCGAATCCCTCTCTTTCCTCTTCCGTTGATGACTTTAGTTTTTTCCAAATTGTCAAAATACTTTCTGTTCCTAGTTAAACATAAAAAAATCTTCAAAAAATGTAATAAAAGATAACTTTTATTCTTCACGTCCAGGATTACGTCCTGGATCATTAGATAGGAATCCAAAGATGAAGAGAGAAACAAAAAATATAACTACTGTGTAAACGAAGAGTTTGAGAGTAAGCATTCTAAAATCTCCAAAATAATTTTTTTTCGAAAAAAAAAATAGAATAGGTTCTACAGTTTTCTACCGCATATCCTCTGTGAATACCAATAACCAAATTCGAAATAGAAAAAGATTTTCAGAAATTCATTTCAAAAAAGAGTTTTCCATTAACCAAAATCTAAATATCTTTTAGATCCGATCAATTGTTAGAATTTTTTATCAACTAAAGTAAAGCAGTTATTTTATCGTCGATTTTTAAATTAAATATTTTATCGAAAACTTACAGCAGCTTGCCAAACAAAAGCTAAGAGAAAAAATAGTACAGGTATGACGGGCATAACATCTACGATTGGATTCAAAAAAGCATAGGCTTCAGGCAATTTTCCGAAGAAAAAGCTACTTGAATATGAAAAAAAGGGATAATGACAGATCCCTATCAAACTACAAATATTAAGCATAGCAGACGTTTTGTTCTGTGGGGTAATTCCATTTTGATTGAGTTATTTATATAATATAAATAAAAATATATAAATAAAAGGAAAAGGGAAAATAAAGGGAGACAAAGAGTCCCTCTTTTCTTTTTGAATCCGCCCAATCAAAAGTCCTCCAATTCTCAAAAGAGAATAGAAGAAATCATACGTTTCATATAATATCTTAATTGAATTCTATCTAATGATCAATAAATTAAGTTACATTCTCTATTTACACGTATTAAAATATTAATAACAATTTAATCTACTTTATAGCTATTTATCTTGTACTTGGAGTTGACAAAAAATCAATAATAATATTATTTATTGATTCTTCGTGTCGAATAGAAATCTAAATGGGGCGTGGCCAAGTGGTAAGGCAACGGGTTTTGGTCCCGCTATTCGGAGGTTCGAATCCTTCCGTCCCAGAGCATATCCTTTATTCATAAATTGAACCATAGAAACGAAGGTGCTCTTGTCTCGACATCTGTTGGGA